TATTGAGTCTGACTCATAGTGATCATTTATCAAAGAATGACTCTGGTTATCAAATGATTGAACAACCGGGATCAATTTACTTACGATACTTAGTTGACATTCATAAAAAGTATCTAATGAATTATGAGTTCAATAGATCCTGTTTAGCAGAAAGACGGATATTCCTTGCTCATTATCAGACAATCACTTATTCACAAACCTCGTGTGGGGCTAATAGTTTTCATTTCCCATCTTACGGAAAACCCTTTTCGCTCCGCTTAGCCCTATCTCCTTCTAGGGGTATTTTAGTGATAGGTTCTATAGGAACTGGACGATCCTATTTGGTCAAATACCTAGCGACAAACTCCTATGTTCCTTTCATTACGGTATTTCCAAACAAGTTCCTGTATGATAAGTCTAAAGGTTATCCTATTGACGATATCGATATTGATGATAGTGACGATATCGATATTGATGATAGTGACGATATCGATATTGATGATAGTGACGATATCAATATTGATGATAGTGACGATATCGATATTGATGATGACCTTGATACGGAGCTGCTAACTATGACGAATGTGCTAACTATTATGTCTATGACGCCAAAAATAGACCGATTTGAATTTGATATCACCCTTCAATTCGAATTAGCAAAAGCAATGTCTCCTTGCATAATATGGATTCCAAACATTCATGATCTGTATGTGCATGAGTCGAATTACTTATCCCTCGGTCTATTAGAGAACTATCTCTCCAGGGATTGTGAAAGATGTTCCACTAGAAATATTCTTGTTATTGCTTCGACTCATATTCCCCAAAAAGTGGATCCTGCTCTAATAGCTCCGAATAAATTAAATACATGTATTAAGATACGAAGGCTTCTTATTCCACAACAACGAAAGCACTTTTTCATTCTTTCCTATACTAGAGGATTTCACTTGGAAAATAAAATGTTCCATACTAATGGATTCGGGTCCATAACCATGGGTTTCAATGCACGAGATCTTGTAGCACTTATCAATGAGGCCCTATCAATTAGTATTACACAGAAGAAATCAATTATAGAAACTAATACAATTAGATCGGCTCTTCATAGACAAACTTGGGATTTGCGATCCCAGGTAAGATCGGTTCAGGATCATGAGATCCTTTTCTATCAGATAGGAAGGACTGTTGCACAAAATGTACTTCTAAGTAATTGCCCCATAGATCCTATATCTATCTATATGAAGAAGAAATCATGTAAGGAAGGGGATTCTTATTTGTACAAATGGTACTTCGAACTTGGAACGAGCATGAAGAAATTAACGATACTTCTTTATCTTTTGAGTTGTTCTGCCGGATCGGTCGCTCAAGATCTTTGGTCTTCATCCGGACCCAATGAAAAAAATTGGATCACTTCTTATGGCTTCGTTGAGAATGATTCTGATCTAGTTCATGGCCTATTAGAAGTAGAAGGCGCTCTGGCGGGATCCTCACGGACAGAAAAAGATTGCAGCCAGTTTGATAATAATCGAGTGACACTACTTCTTCGGTCCGAACCAAGGAATCAGTTAGATATGATGCAAAATGGATCTTGTTCTATCGTTGATCAGAATGAAAAATACGAATCGGAGTCTGAAGAAGGGGAAGGAGTCTTCGACTCACAACAGATGGAGGAGGATTTATTCAATCACATAGTTTGGGCTCCTAGAATATGGCGCCCTTATGGCAATCTATTTGATTGTATCGAAAGGCCCACTGAATTGGGATTTCCTTATTGGGCCGGGTCATTTCGGGGCAAGCGGATCATTTATCATAAAGAGGATGAGCTTCAAGAGAATGATTCAGAGTTCTTGCAAAGTGGAACCGTGCAGTACCAGACACGAGATAGATCTTCCAAAGAACAAGGCTTTTTTCGAATAAGCCAATTCATTTGGGATCCTGCGGATCCATTCTTTTTCCTATTCAAAGATCAGTCCTTTGTCTCTGTGTTTTCCCGTCGAGAATTCTTTGCAGATGAAGAGATGTTAAAGGGGCTTATTACTTCCCAAACAAAAACAAATCCTCCTACATCTATGTATAAACGCTGGTTCATCAAGAATACGCAAGAAAAGCACTTCGAACTGTTGATTCATCGCCACAGATGGCTTAGAACCAATAGTTCATTATCTAATGAATCTTTCCGTTCTAATACTCTATCTGAGAGTTATCAGTATTTATCAAATCTGTTCCTATCTAACGGAACGTTATTGGATCAAATGACAAAGACATTGTTGAGAAAGAGATGGCTTTTCCCAGATGAAATGAAACATTTGATTCATGTAACAGGAGAAAGATTTCCCATTCCTTAGCCATAAAATAAAGATATGTGGCCATGAAAAAAAGGATTAAGTGGAACAGAATTGGTCAGGTGGTAGAGTCGTGGAAATACTTGTTTATTCCATATTTTGGATCTTAGCTCCATGGAACAATATGCTACTGCAGAAAGATGGAAGAATTGAAATCTTAGATCAAAACACTATGTATGGATGAT